TGGCGATTATTCTCTTGTTGTGGATGCGAAACATAGGAAAGCTGCTTATCCCATATTCGGGAAGGACACTATGCTCAGGATTTGTCATATATATGCTTGGATCGATTCTTTTGAAGGCCTCTCCTCTTTCCTGTGAGGTGTTCGAGGTAGCGGATAATTTTTCGAATTCATATTCACCGCTAACGAGCATCGATAAGCTGTCGCAAGCAATCAATCAAAGCGCTTTCTTTCCTTATATATATAACTTGAATTCATCTCGGGCCCTGCCTCGGATTTTGGGAAAGAAAGCTCTTGGTCTTTCGAACTGCTAAGGTAAGGTTTTTTATTGTAATAGAGAGATTTTTTTATGCACTGTAATCCTAAGAAGCTTTTTTTGAGATTCCCCGATCGGGGAATAAATAATTAATTCCCACTGTCTGAAGAAAAGGACAACTAAACTCAGACCTGGGGAATGAACTTCTTTCCCAAAGCACCGCTCCCAAAAGAACAACATCCTGGCCGCGGTGGCTGTTCAAGGAAGTTTCTAAGGTTGGTAGAAGGCACTTCCAAATCTCTGTACCAGTGAGGACCAGAAGGTTGGGAAAGGTTTTTGGTCACAAGATCATGGGTGCTTCTGTAAAGGTGAGAAAGGGGCGAGAGCTAAGATTAACATAGGGCCTGAGGCCAAAGATATGGCAATATGGCTCTATTCCTTAATCATCATAAGAAGCTATATCAAAGTCTGCAGATCCCTCCGTGCTTATCCCCCAATCCCCTAATGTTTCGTCCTCCATGAATGTGGCACCTGTCTTGAGGAGTCTGGAAGTCCATGCCTCCCTCTGGGGATGAAGGAGGCCGCGGGGATCGTGCTTCATCCGCTGTTCTTCTCGTTGAAGAAACTCATGAGCCCAACTTGATTGAGTTGGGATCCATCTCTGAAAGGTCAATAGAATATCTTCGAGAAGCTTTTTGACTGCTTTCTTCTGTCGTGCCTACAGGTGTTTACATGGTGGTCATTCAACGTGGATCCAACCCGATCTATTGCTCTGTATAACAGAAAACACGCTCTAGTTGCGTTCAGCACTGGAGCTGCTACATGTTTGTGATAACACCCGTCTTGCAAACTTCTGCAGCTCAGGAACATGACCGCAGTAGAACTCCCATACAAAAAATATATTTGGTATTTCAGAGGAGCCCAACCCAAAGGCTCTCTCTATGAAATCCTACGGTAATATCTTTATCCTAAGGGATATAGAACTCTCTTTGGCAAGCATTAAGCCGTCGAACTACCGACTCTATAATAAGCTTCTACGTGCTATATTCTCTTCGCCTAACACATTCAACTACCTTTTCTTGCAACAAGTCCGACTGCTGCTCTAATACAGTCTGTTTAGAGTCTCTTTTTTTGCGGCTCTCCTTCCAGGAAGGTAATTACCGTTAGCGTACAGCATCCCTCGTAAGCAACTCGACTACCCCTTAGGCCTCCGGCGCGCACAACAACCAAACCACTTTACTTCTTCAATCTATTCGTTTGGATACGCGGTAAGTAAGGCGAAAGAAGCGCGATTGCGCAGCTCAATAGGGCTCCTAAAACGCCTATGAGCTATCGAGACACTGGGAATGTGTATCGCTATTAGTGCCCCATCAGGGGAAAACTTGGACGACTGTAGGCAGGTCTAAAAGAAAAGACAGACAACCAGTAAGGATACTAGGAGGAGGGAAGCCGGCCATCTGCTTTCTTCCTTTGAATTACTAGGTCTGTGAACTGAGTCATCGGATGCAAAAGGCGCATAGCCGACATCAACGTGAAGTGCAGCCCTTCCATTTTCAGGTCTAGTGCTAGACCCTGACCGGTTAAACCGCAACGATAAAATGCTTTCATATGTATGATAGAAACGAAAGGGTGTTAATCCGCACGGGACCTGATAGGCCGAGGATTAGAAGGCCGCCTTAACGCCTTATCCAAAAAATTGTCCTTCTGAGGCTAACCCCTCATACCCCTGCGCAAAAGAACGAAAACGGGAATGAAAAGAAGCAGGCAAATTTATCTCAAAGAACGACTCTCTAAAGTCGGGGATTTCGATGAAAGCAAGGGAATACACCTAGGATACCTAACACTTTTTACACCCTATAAAAAAATATATAATTATAAATTTAAGTTCGATGCAGGAGCTCATCTATATCACATAAAACCGCCCGTAAATAAGTCCCGTGTGGGACAGGCTGCTGTTCGCTCTTTAAAAAGCGTCAGACAAAATAAGATTGACTTTTTTGAGGGAAAGTCGTCTATCCCGCCCGCCTCTTCTTCTGTCTTACTTCTGTGTGTTTCGTTGTCCCGACCTCCTGGGCTGGTGGGTTGTTTTAGACCGAGTAGTAAACCGACTTTTCCGGTAGAGTGTCTATCTTTAATGGCAACGTAACGGCTTGTGAGTGAGCCTCATGGTAAGCCGAGGAACCCCTCCTTTTGTAGCTTGAAGCTGCTTAATCGCTACGCCCCTTTTGGATTTAAAAAAGACAACTCCTTTGCGTCTCAGCTACCTCTGTGGATTGTGAATACCTCCCAACAGTTTTAGGCTCTACTGCCTTGTCGTCCGTTATAGCCGCTTCATCTGATTATCCGGTTGAACCCGCGGATTCTGAAGTGTGTCACATCCTATGTACCGCAAACAAATAAGGACTTTGGTGGCACTAAGACCCATGTGACATTTTGCTTTTAAATGTTGAGAGAGGGAATAGGCGTCATTAGTTTCTTATGGAAGAAGCGCCTTTTCGCATCCTTTCTTTTCTATAAGGTTGAAGGTTGGTTGGGTTGGACAGTGCGCTTAGCTATTGATACCGCCCCAATATGCAGCAAGAAGCCCTCTCGAAAGAAACGAATACTACGTATTTCTGCAACATAAATTTTCACTAATCCAGCCAGACTTCGCTCAATAGAAAGTTGAGCTTCACGTCACTTCCTTGAACTCGCTTAAGGAAATTTTTTTTTCTCATAAGAGTCACACTTATTTTTGGGGTACACCACCCACGTCGGCCAAGGTGGCTTTTTGCCCTAAATCAATTGGCTTTACGACTGTTTTTGAGTTTGTTGAGCATGACGAGCTATTCAGTATCCCGTCCCGGGTTTAGCTCAGTTTGAGTAGCACTTCCTGTGTGAGAAACTAACTACAACTACACCAAAGAGGAGGGGCATAGGGAATCCCGTACCGATGGGACTAGACACCGCCGGAAACTGGCGATCAAGTCTACGAGCCAGCAAGAAAGATGATAAAAAAATCAACACCTACTTGCTCATGTATCATGTCATTCTTACTGACTATACCATCACAACCAACAAGGGATTTTTCTCGGAAAGGTCAAAACCTTCAATCCTGAATTGCTAGTTTTAAATCTCGTCCGACGGGGATAAGTCGCAAACAAGGCTTCCAGAACTCTTCTTCATGGGGACGGAGAAGTTGAGAAGAGGACGGAGTCCCCTCTTCGGGAGATATTCCTCTCCGTGCCTCATCGTTAATGATGAACTCTTCCGAACATATTTTATCTATCACTTCTGTTCGGGAATATGGGTTTTGCAGGATTGGATATGCTATTTTTATCTTAGGAATTCCTCCGGAACTTCTTTTTTGTTTTTGAATAGAGTTGTTTTCTTTAAAGAGTCGGTCCTTCAGCTGCTGCTGAATAGCGTCCCTGAGCAGAATGTGGATGATCCTGCTTCCTCTCTCGAGTGTTCCCCGCAAGGGTCTTTCGTTTCGCTCGGAGAGGTTTCCCCCAAGGCGGATTGGGGATTCACATAGAGAATGGGCCAAAAAAAGAACGCAAATAAATAAGGAACTACAAAACCCTTGTATAACACCTGGATATAAAGATAGGTTATTAAATACACTAAGTAGAATAATAAGAAAATAGAATTTTGTAGTAATCTTATTATTCTACTCGGCCTTTTTTCGCTGTGTGAACAAGGGTTTAGTATGTATTGGCATTCTGGGCAGGTCGCAATAAGTCGCTAGTCGAAGGTTTAGACCAATCGCAATTCATCACCATCTTGCCCGCTTCCAATTGATGACTGGCTATTATATAAGTGACAGGTGCACGATCTACTTTACACGTTCCATTCTTCGGTCCTTCGTCTATCACCTTGGTATAAAAGCCTTGATCCGTCTTCGGCTTCGATTCGTTATGCTCAGAAGCTCCAACAAGCCCTAAAATATCTTGCCAAGAGAGCGCTGCTTTACGTTTGATCCTATGTGTCCAGAGAATGCTATGCGTTCTCCACTTTCGGATCTCGCAAAGAGAGAACGTGTTTTTTCCTCTGACTTTCTCTCTCATTCGAAAAACGAAGAAAGCGGGCTTTGCCCCAGCTACCGCTATCCTTGGGAAACCAAAAGAGCTACCGAAGGAAAGGGATGCAGTCTCTCCCTTGGCCTTTGGAGAGGAGAAGGCAGAGACGAAAACGTCCTTCGCGCAAGTTTTTTTGCTTCCTGCGCCCTTACTAGTAAAGTGGCTCTTCGACCAAGAAGGCATTCTGGTAGGAAGGCCGACCACTACATAAACCGCCATCAGTCCAGGAGAGAAGCAAGCTACCTTTCTTTGATCCACCTTCCCGGGCAGGGAAGAGACCGCAAATGGACCGCGGATGGTGGTCGTGGTAGATTCGAGTCTCTTTTTCGGCGGAGCGAACTCTTCTATCGTGTTGCATTTTCTCTGGTGGGCCCCCCCTTTCCATCGTACTGGAGCGATTCGAGAAGAACGATTAGGGTCATATTCTATCCTTTCTACAATGCCCATAGACGAAGTGCTTCGTTTCAGATCAATTCTTCGCTGCAATCGCTTCGATCCACCCCCTCGGTGAAAAAGAGTAATACGTCCTGAAGAATTCCTACCAGCAGACTTCCCTGTACTCAAAGTGAATTGTCTAAGTGCTCTCCTTTCTCTCATTGTCTATCTCGTAATCATTCGATTCTCAATTCAAGCTAGCTCCTACTCCTCCTTCTCCTTTAGGATAGGGTCATCGTTGGTCCTTCTTTCAATGTTCATGCAAAGCTTTTGATCTTGTACTCTACGGAGGGGCGTAGCGAAACACCAACCCAATCTCGATTAACAAAAGAAAGATATTTGAAATCAATGGCCGCGCAATCAGCGGTAGGCTTGATTGATCGTACTACATAAATGCTTGCTCGATTGCACTTTTATATTTCTATATGTAGATGAAAGTGACGACTTGGTCGTTTATCGTCATTATATGATACGATATTTCCTTGTGAAGCTTGACATTTTATAATTATCTCAAAAAGAGTAATCCATGAATAGGCTATTTGAATCTATATGTGTGCGGCCAAGCAAGCTAGCCAATGCGAAGCGTTCTGTGATTATCTACAATTAGAAATGTTCTTTTCTTCAATAGCGCACCAAATGCGCGCAAGGAGGGTAGGGGGAAAGATAAGTCAAGGTATCAGCATCAGCTAGAATAGATGGTGTGACGGATACAAGATTTTGTTGTCTTTCTGCCTTCCTGATCGACCGAACAGCAATGATCTTGCACTTGGTTTCCACCCGATCGATACAAGTCTTGCCATTGAATAGGCTGATCGCTGATGCAATAGTTGGCTAAGAGCTCCTGTTTGCTTTCTGGCAATGAGCTAGCTTAACCCTGATTGCTTAAGGCTTAAGACAGTCATGTTGGATCTCCTATTCGTACTGCTACCAGGAAGAGAAAGACTGATTGCGACAGCTCAACCGGATGAGACATCTATTATTTACAGAACTGTGCCAACGTGTGCCTACATTTTTAGTATATTTTATATACCAGTTCCCGGAAGAGATCTTTATTGAATAGAAAGAATGAAACCAGTACCAGCTTATCGCCAACCCCAGACGGGGATATTGATTTAGCCGCACCTGAACCCGCAACTGTTGCCTCCTTGAAAGAGAGATGTCCTAAACCACTAGACGATGGGGCCTGTGATGCACGAGGGTTTTCACAGCAGTACGGTCTGGACTATGATGAAATTTTCAGTCCAGTGGCAAAGATGACCACCGTACGTGTCCTGCTAGCGCTTGCAGCAAGCAAGTCCTGGAAGTTGTGGCAGATGGACGTGAAGAATGCTTTCTTACATAGAGAATTAGATCGAGAAATTTACACGGAGCAGCCACAAGGGTAAGGGTTCGAGAGTCAAGCTCACCCTGATTACGTGTGTAAATTAGCTCTGTTGGGTTAAAGCGGGAGCAAAATTTTGAGTTCAAAGTGGATATTCAGTGGCGCCTGCAGACTCTAGCCTATTCGTTAAGGCTCGGATGTTATGATTTAAGTATTATCTTAAGTTATAGTCGAGATTACCTTAACTTTATCTCTAGGAGGATGCCGAATTGGATGGTTGTATGCAGGAATTCGGTGAATGCTAGAGATACGGAGAAATCTGTCCTTTCTTAGGGAAAGGCTACGAGAAGGCGGCTATCGCTCTATGAAAGTCCAGGAATACCTTCTATATTTAGCATACTTGTCCGGGAACTGGGAGAGGTCTTCATGCTACGGCTACTAACCTCTCGGCCGAAAAGTTTATGTCTAAATACAGATAGGATTCCATCCATGGGTGCTTTATTTAACTATATAGTAGCGAAAAGACTAGTGGAATGGATACTGCATAGGGCCCCTGCATTAGTTTACGGTGGGCTCAGTCAATGTATGGGGATGCTCTATACATGTAGAAGTAAGGGATGTGACGATCAGAAACAATGGCTCCATACCGGATACGATTTAGGGTTCGGGAGATGTTTTATTCTTGTTTTATAGGCCAGGGAGAGGATAGAATAGGCACGGATAATATTTGTTAATTTCGCTGGAGTTAGATCGGGTAGCGCTCCTCACCCGAGGAGCACCCCCCTTGTTCCTTTAGCTTCAGTTTTTAGCACAGTTGTTTAGTCGCCTTGACTTGAACCCAAGCCCGAACAAGAAAAAACAAAAGCTCCCAAAACCCTATCCGGTGGTGAATTGAAATGAGAATCACCCTCGTCCATACGATATTGTGTATATGGTCAGGGCCTACTATTATAAGTACTGAAATACCCTTTCTTATAGCTCTTAGAGCCTCTTTAAAGCCTCATTAAGATACCTTTAAGGATAAGGATAGAGCTCCATAACATCTTAATTCAGTAGCTACAGGGCTCATTAGCTCCTTTAACTCATAACTAATTAAGGAATGGAGTAAGGGCAGCTAGAGCTTTATACTTGGGGAGAGTATAGAAAGAAGTAGTGAGCCAAGAGTGAAAAGACCAGCCTTTGTTATTTCTTATTCGAAGGCAGACTTCGACTCCTTTCCTTGGACCAGGCAGTAAAGCAAGCAAGAGATTGAAGCGAAGCGGGGCATGGGAGACAGAAAGTCTTGCGAAAGAAGGGACGCCTTTAGACCCTTTGAAGGGTCCTTGACCTACGGGACGCTCCAAAGGAGAGAGGCCCAAGGCCGAACGACCCCCGTATAAAATCTAAAGAGACTCTTACGGAGAGGCAAAGCACTAAAAAAGTTCTTCGAC